GTTTAGCTGAGACAATATTTAATAAACCTAGTAAGATCTGAATAATAGGAATTTGAAAGGCTAAGCCTGTGCTATAAAAAAGAACCAAGATAAATTCAAAATATTGATCAAAAGACCAAAGTGGTTCAATAACTTGATCACTATAATTTAAGAAAAAGTTTAAAGCAGCAGGAATTAAAGCGTAATAAGAAAAAAATAAGCCTAACCCAAACAAAACTACAGAGCTTAAAAGCAAAGGTAGAATAATTTTCGTTTCTTTTTCTGTTAACCCTGGAAGTAAAAATAAAATAATTTGACCAATAGCAAAGGGACTACCCAAAAGTAATCCGGTATAAAATGAAATTTTTACTGTTGACACAAAATATTCACCAGGAGCTGCTTGGAAAAACTTCACATTACTGACTGGAAGTTGTAATATTTCCACTAAAAACTTAATTTCAATAAAAGCGGCACCAGTTAAAATAAGAATAATCCAGAATATATGAAAGCAACGTTGCCTTAATTCTTCTATATGTTCAGAAAAGGGTAATTCTAAAGTTAAAGTCTCGTTATTTTTAAAATTAAAATCCGAATTTGTTATCATAAGTTTTGATTTTAAAGTATTTCTGTTCAATATTATTTAATTATAATATAACATCCTGCTTATAAATCAAAGCTTATAGATAAGTTTTTTATTAGAAAAAGATTTTAGATATATTTCTAAAATCTTTCCCTAGTAATTTATGATAAGTAATTTACGGCTTCTAATCGAGCTGTAGCTTTTTTTAGTTCCGTTGAGGCATCTAATTTAGCTTTACTCGTTTCCGCTTCTTCTGCTGCTAATGTAGCTTGTTCTAATTCTCTAGTAACTTCACTTAATTCTAGACTAATAAGTTCTTCAACATCGTTTACTAGAACAGTAATACGATTCTGATCAATTTCAGCTAATCCACCACATAAAATAATGGGTGTCCATTTATCATCAAGTTTTATTCTTAATAAACCAGTGTCTAAAGCTGTAATTAATGAAGCATGACCATCTAATATACCAATTTGACCTGTTAAGCCTGGTAAAATTACTTCATCTGCTGTTGTAGAACAAATCACTCTATCCGGAGTTAGAACACGAATGTTCATAGACATATATAATACTCCTTATTTTAGAGTTTCTGCTTTTGCAATCGCCTCATCGATGTTACCTACAAGGTAGAAAGCTTGTTCAGGTAAATCGTCTAATTCACCTTTTAATACCATCGTAAAACCTTTGATAGTATCTTCTAAACTTACATATTTACCAGGAGAACCTGTGAAAATTTCAGCTACGAAGAAAGGTTGTGATAAGAAACGTTCTACTTTACGTGCACGTGCTACTGTTAAACGATCTTCTTCAGATAATTCATCAATACCTAAAATTGCAATAATATCTTGTAATTCTTTGTAACGTTGTAAAGTTTCTTTTACACTTTCAGCAATTTCATAGTGAACTTCACTAACAATGCCTGGTTGTAACATTGTAGATGTTGAATCTAAAGGATCTACCGCAGGGTAAATACCTTTTGCAGCTAAATTACGTGATAATACTGTTGTAGCATCTAAATGCGCAAACGTTGTTGCCGGAGCCGGATCTGTTAAATCATCAGCTGGTACGTATACTGCTTGAATTGATGTAATTGAACCTTGAGTAGTTGATGTAATACGTTCTTGTAATGCACCCATTTCAGTTGCTAACGTTGGTTGGTAACCTACTGCTGAAGGCATACGACCTAATAATGCAGATACTTCAGAACCCGCTTGTGTGAAACGGAAAATATTATCGATAAATAATAAAACATCCTGTTTGTTTACATCACGGAAATATTCTGCCATAGTTAAAGCAGTTAAACCTACACGCATACGCGCTCCTGGAGGTTCATTCATTTGACCATAAACTAACGCTACTTTCGATTCTGTGAAATTCTTCTCGTTAATTACACCAGATTCTTTCATTTCCTCGTATAAATCGTTTCCTTCACGTGTACGTTCACCTACACCACCGAAAACTGATACACCACCGTGTGCTTTAGCAATATTATTAATTAATTCCATAATTAATACTGTTTTACCTACACCAGCACCACCGAATAAACCAATTTTACCACCACGACGGTATGGAGCTAATAAATCTACTACCTTAATACCAGTCTCAAAAATTGATGGTTTTGTTTCTAATTCAGTAAATGCAGGAGCATCGCGGTGAATTGGTAAAGTTTCTTCGTATGAAACATCACCTTGGTTATCTACAGGTTCACCAATTACGTTGAAAATTCGACCTAATGTTGTTGTACCCACAGGAACCGAAATCGGTGCTCCTAAGTCAACAGCTTCTGTACCACGTTTTAAACCATCTGTTGAACGCATTGATACAGCACGAACTTTGTTATCACCTAATAATTGTTGAACTTCAACAATAGTAGCTTCACCTTCACCAGTGTCGATACTAATTGCACTATAGATTGGTGGTAAATTTCCTTCAGAAAATTCGATATCTAATACGGGACCAATAATTTGAGTAACGAAACCTTTATTTATACTAGTGTTTACCATTTTTGCTTAACATATTTAAATATTTAAGAATAAATATACTTTCAGGATTTAACGTACTATTCAAAATAATAATAAACTTAAAATTTATTAACTATATAACATTGTACAACAAAATAGTTTGAATTCTTGAATTAAATATCGCAAACATTTAAACAACCTATTATTAAATTACTTAAAAAATATTATGATTTCAAAAAATAGAAATAAATAATATAATCGTCTTCATGTCAAAGTAAAAATTTTTATCGTTATTTTTACTTTGACATGAAGACGATCAAGATCATTAAAATTGGAAATATAATTATTAATAATTTTTTAATTAATAAAAATTATCAGAAGCAAGACGCCCTGTTGTTTTTAACCAATTTTGAGCTTCAATATAGTTATTAGGAGCCAATTTAATAGCTTGTCGCCAATATTCTGCCGCTTTATCAAACAATCCTTTAGCAACTTCTAAATTTTGTTTTTTTGAAGCTTTTACGCCTTGATAATGATAAATTACAGCAATATTGTTTAATGCTTGCGGAAGATTTAAATTTAATTCTAATGCTTGATGATAATATTCTAATGCTTGTACATATTCCCCGTTACTTGAATAGATTAAACCGATATTATATAAAATATAACTTCGATCGTACGGGTCTTCTTCTAATTGTAATGCTTCATAGTAATTCTCCAGAGCTTCAGCGTATTCTCCTTCAGATTGAGCTGACATCCCATCTCGATAATAGAAAAAAGCTTGTTTTTCTTGTTTACTTGCTGGAAGAATTTTTAAAAGGATGTCAGCAACTATGGTAAATGTTTTATCAATAAAATTATCGTTTCGTTGACTACGACCCATTTGATATTCCTTACAGTAAAAATAAATAAATTAATATTAACAAATATTATAAAGTGAAAGTTATTATATTAAATTATTGTTTTTATTAAACTTAATATAATAACCTTGCATAGTTTAAATAGAATTTGATGCTACAAATGGTAATAAAGATAAAACTCTAGCTCTTTTAATAGCTTTTGCTAATTGTCGTTGTTGTTGTACTGTAACACCAGTTGCACGACGTGGAAGAATTTTTCCTTGTTCAGTGATAAATAATTTTAATAAATCAATATCTTTATAATCGATTTTTTGATTTAAGCCTATAGGTGATTGTCTTTGTTTTTGTGATAACATAATTTATTTAATTTCTTTATGTATAGTTGTTCGGTTACAATTTGGACAATATTTCTTTAACTCGATTCGTTCTGGAGTATTTCGTCTATTTTTCTGTGTTATATATCTTGAAACGCCCGCTGAACGTTTATTTTCTGTATTTGAACGACATGTTGTGCACTCTAAAGTGATTAAAATTCGAGTGCCTTTGTTTTTTGCCATATTAATTCCTAAAAAAGAATATATTTTTGTTAGTATTTTAATACTATATTTTGCCTAAAAATAATGATCTTATCAAGGTTTAAAATGTAAATAAACAAAAATATAATTTTTTAGAAAAAACTTAAAAATTTCCCTTAAATCTAGTATATTTCAACAATCTAAGCTATTATAATTGAGTAAATAACATTTTTAAATCAGAAAACTTAAAAACTTAAAAATATCTTTATGGCTAATAATAAATCAGCATTAAAACGTATTCGAATTGCGAAAAGAAATCGTTTACAAAATAAATTTTATAAAAGCTCTGTACGTACATTAATTAAAATGTTTTTTAAACGTTTAGAAGAATATAAAATTTCTGGAGATCCAGCAGATAAAGTAAAAGCACAAATCATATTAAGTTCACTTTATAGTTTAATTGACAAGGGTTCTAAGAAGAAGATCTTCCATAAAAATACAGCAGCGCGTAAAAAATCACAGTTAGCATTAAAATTAAAAATGTGCTAGTAAAATATTCATACGTCTAGTTAAAACCTATAAATAAACTATATTTCTGTTAAGAAAATTTTTTAGAAGTTTTCTTAACATTTATTTAATTTTCAATAAAAAATAACATTCATTTTCATAAAACATAATGTAAATTTCTTTAATAACAACGCTTATGAAAAAAGACATGAATTATGTAACGGCACTTCCAGATTTTATCGAAATGCAACGAGTAAGTTTTTGTTGGTTTATATCTCAAGGACTAACTGATGAGCTTGCAAATTTCTCATCAGTATTAGATTTCAGTGGGAACATTGAATATATTTTCTTTGGGCAAGAATATAAATTAGTCAAACCAATATATAATGCCTCAAGTGCAAAACGTTATACCGCTAATTACGTAGCGCAACTAATAATGCCCATTGAAATGAGGAATAAACGAACAAATACAATTATGCGACAAGGTCGATTGCCTATCGCAAATTTACCGTTGATGACAACAACTGCAACGTTTATTATAAACGGGTGTGAAAGAATTATTGTAAGTCAAGTCATTAGAAGTCCTGGAGTTTATTTTGAAAAAAATAAAAAACAAAAAAGAAGAAAATTAAATAAATTAATTTTATCTAATGATTTTCATAAAGTTCGCCCTTTTACCCAAACATCTTTCGGTTTATTAAAAAGCCCAAATATTTCATCTTTATCTCCACTTATTAAAACACCCCATTTTAAACAACGATCTAGTGAAATTGAAAATTTTAAGATCACCTCAAATTTCATTACATTTTTTAAAATATATACTATTGCGTCAAAAACGTTTGCAACGAAATCAAAAATTCAACGAATTAAAAAATTCTTAAAATTAATAAATAAAGATAAAACGCAATTAATTTTAAATAATGAAATTAAAGCTAAGGAAACAGTACAAATTTTAACGTACTTTAATAAGCTTTTAAAATCCATTACTAAATACCAAATTTTACAGAGTCTTATTTATCAAAAAAAACTTAAATCTCAGCATACACAACTATTTACCAAGCAATACGAAAATTTAGAAACTCAAATATTATCCAAAAATAAAGTAAAGAAAATCGATTTTCTGCTGAATAAAAAAGCTTCTAAATGGGTAAAATTAGTTCAAATTTATAATAAAGAAATTTTAGAAGAATTTCTTCCGAATACTAGTGTATTATCTGATCTTTATAAATCAGAGATTGAAGCTAAATGTTTAAATCTTTGGGTTCAAAAAATTCTTCAATATGATCGAATTATTGAAAATTATCAAGAAAAAACTCAAACTCTTTTAAAGAATAGTGCTTTTTTAATTTTCCAGAATATGATTGAAAAATCCGAATATACGGAAAATTTACCTTTTTTAAAAATAAAACTGTACCAAGATGTACAAAAAGCACGATCAATCCTAAATATATTTGAAGAGAATAAAAATTTAAAATCGATTATTCATTTTCCTTTAATTAAAAAATATAAACGTAGTGATATCTTGAAAAATAAAGATTATTTTGAAAAAAATGATATTTATAAGGATAAATATGAGAAAAAAGACTTATATACAGCTACATTAATTCCGGAATATGGATCATGGATTCGATTTGGGTTTTTACGAGACAAAAAAACAGATGTATATAAATATCCGATTACAAGTCGATTTGAAGATGATGTTGTTATCCAAATTGATAAAATAACGAAAAAACCTGTAATTCATCTCTTAAGAGAGATGGGATTAAAAGATTTAGAAATTTCTAAAAATTTAGAACATTCAGATTTCTTTTATTTTAATTCTCCATTTTTAACAACGTCCATAAATTCAAACAATCCATTACTTCGATTTAATATTGATGAATCTTATAAAAACATCTCAGAATTTTCGCGAATTTTTGATGAACGTTATTATAGACTTGGTCAAATTGGCCGTCACAAATTAAATCAAAAATTAAATTTAAAGATCTCACACCAACTTTCTACAATTACCTATGATGATCTTTTTGCAATTATTGATCAATTAATTACTTTATCAATTACAAAAACTGCAGGTGATGATATTGATCATTTAAAGAATCGCCGAGTTCGATCTGTTGGAGAACTTCTACAACAATTATTCAGGATTGGGTTCCAAAGATTATCACGGAAAATATTAAGTCAAGTTTATAAGGCTGAATCACCACTAATATTAAGTTCAAATGTCATATCGGCGACTGTTAAAGAATTCTTTGGATCGAGCCAATTATCACAATATATGGATCAAACAAATCCTTTAGCTTCTTTAACACACAAACGACGGATTAGTGGATTAGGTCCTGGAGGATTTGATCGTGATCGTATTAGTTTTACGGTTCGAGATATTCATCCAAGTCATTATGGTCGAATTTGTCCCATTGAAACTCCTGAGGGACAAAATGTTGGTTTAATTGCTTCTTTAACAACTTGTGCACGAATAAATGATTCAGGATTTTTAGAAACTCCATTCTGGCGCGTGATAAATGGTAAAGTTCTTAAAACAGGTAAACCTATATATTTAACAGCTGATATTGAAGATTTTTATAAAATTGCACCAGCTGATATTTCTACAAATCAAGACAATTATTTAACAACAAGTTCTATTCCTGTTCGTTATAAACAAGATTTTATAACAGTAAGTCCATCTGAAGTAGATTTTATTGCTATTTCAACAGTTCAAGTTGTTTCCGCGGCGGCATCTTTAATTCCATTTTTTGAACATGATGATGCAAATAGGGCTTTAATGGGCTCAAATATGCAAAGACAATCCGTGCCTTTATTAATACCACAACGACCTATTGTAGGAACAGGTTTAGAAAATCAAATTGGTGCGGACTCAGGTCTTACAATCAACGCAATCAAATCTGGCACGGTAGATTTTGTAAGTTCTAAAAAAATTATTATACATGAAAAATCCGGCCGTAAATCTGAATATCGCTTACAAAAATATCAACGATCAAATCAAGAAACTTGTATTAATCAACGACCTATTGTATGGAAAGGGGAAAAAGTTGAGTCGGGTCAAGTTTTAGCAGATGGTCCCAGTATTAGTGGAGGTGAATTAGCTTTAGGACAAAATGTAACAGTCGCTTATATGCCATGGCAAGGTTACAATTTTGAGGATGCAATTTTAATTAATGAAAGATTAGTTTACGATGATGTTTTTACCTCAATTCATATTGAACGATATGAAATTGAAATTGGTTTAACCAATGATGGGCGTGAACAGACAACAAAACATATACCGAATATTAATCCAGCAGAAGTTCAATATTTGAATGAAGATGGAATTATCTCGATCGGGACATTTGTAAAACCAGGTGACATTTTAGTTGGAAAAGTAACACCCAAAGACGACTCTGAACAATTACCAGAAGCAAAACTTCTTAGAGCGATCTTTGGCGCAAAAGCCAAAGGCGTTCGTGATAGTTCTTTTAGGATGCCGAGTGGAGAATACGGACGTGTTATTCGAACTATTATATTCCGACGTAAAAATAAATTAGCGTATGAATTCGAAAAAATACAAGTTTTTATCGCTCAAATTCGAAAAATACAAGTTGGAGATAAAATAGCCGGTCGACATGGAAATAAAGGAATTATTTCACGTATATTACCTCGACAAGATATGCCATTTTTACCTGATGGAACACCGGTTGATATTATCCTAAATCCTTTAGGAGTTCCGTCCCGAATGAATGTTGGGCAACTTTACGAATGTCTACTAGGACTTGCAGGTCAAAAATTAAATCGTCGTTTCAAAATATTACCGTTCGATGAACTTTATGGCCAAGAAGTTTCAAGAATTTTAATTAATAAGAAATTACGTGAAGCTTCAGTTGAAAACAATGAAGCTTGGTTATTTAATCCCTATTCTCCAGGAAAAGTTGTTTTAATTGATGGACGAACTGGTAAAGCGTTCGAGAATCCAATTACCGTTGGAAATGCTTATATGTTAAAACTTATTCACTTAGTTGATGACAAAATGCATGCTCGTGCAACTGGCCCTTATTCTTTAGTAACTCAACAACCCTTAGGGGGTAAAGCTCAACATGGTGGACAACGATTTGGTGAAATGGAAGTTTGGGCCTTAGAAGGCTTCGGTGCAGCATATACATTAAAAGAACTTTTAACAATCAAATCTGATGATATGCAAGGTCGAAATGATACTTTAAATGCAATTGTTAAAGGTCAACCAATCCCAACTTCGGGAATTCCGGAATCGTTCAAAGTTTTATTACAAGAATTACGCTCAATTGGATTAGATATTAGTACATATCGATTAGAAAACTTTAGTTCGAATAAAACATGTGAACTGGAAGTTAATTTAATGGAAACATATGATCCAATGACAAAAACATTTCCACCAGCATCAAATATAAATAATATTTTATTCTAATATAAAAATGGTACGATTTGAAAAAGAATTTGATTATATTAAAATCAAATTAGCTTCTCCAACTCGAATAAAACAATGGGGTCAACGAATATTACCAAATGGACAAATTATTGGTGAAGTTCAAAAATCAGAAACGATCAATTACCGAACTTTTAAACCGGAAATGGATGGTTTATTTTGTGAACGGATTTTTGGCCCAAATAAAAATTTAGAATGTGCATGTGGTAAATATAAACGTGTTAGATATGAAGGTTTAATTTGTGATCGATGCGGAGTTGAATTAACCGAATCACGTGTTCGTCGACATAGAATGGGACATATTAATTTAGTTTATCCCGTTACACACATTTGGTATGTTAATAGTCGACCAAATTATATGGCTTTGTTGCTTGAAGTAGAGCAGTGTGAAAAAAAAATTGATACTGGAATTCCACTTCAAGAAAAAGAAAGTGATAAAAAACCAAAAGCTTTGAAATCTGGGCAAATAAATGCTATGGATGAACGAATTCAACGAATAAAATTGGCTTCTTTAGCCTATTTTATTGCTGATGATGAAATAAGCTTTTATGGGTTGCACTGGGACTTTCAACTTTATCGACGTAGTCGGAGGCTAGGGTTCACAGGTTATCCTAGAAAACCAGAACCGAAACCTAAAAAATTATTGACGCAATACAATACCCCAAAATATTTAGTTCGCACAACACCGAATTATTTAATTGGTACGGTTATTATTAAAAAAGAACTAGAAAAGCTAAATTTAAATTATGAAATAAATGATACAAGAAGCTTTATTAATTATTGTAGTCGTGTCTTAATTAAAGAACAACCATTTTATCAAAGTTCACAATGGTATCGAAAATGGGAACAGCATCGAATATACAAATTACGAGATCAAGCCATTAAACGAATTCGCATTTTAGAAAATTTATTAGCAACAGGCTCTAACCCTGCTTGGATGATTTTGTCAATCTTACCAGTTTTACCACCGGCATTACGACCAATGATTCAATTAGAAGGGGGACGATTTGCAACTTCTGATCTGAATGAATTATATCGACGAATTATTACTCGGAATAATCGATTATTACGTTTATTAGAAATTGATGCACCACAATTGATTATTCGAAATGAAAAGCGAATGCTACAAGAAGCCGTCGATACTTTAATTGATAATGGAAAACGCGGAAAAGTAGCGTTAAGTGCAAATAATCGACCTTTAAAATCTTTATCAGATATTATCAAAGGAAAACATGGGAGATTCCGACAAAATTTATTAGGAAAACGGGTAGATTACTCAGGTCGTTCTGTTATTGTTGTTGGACCAAGTTTAAAATTAAACCAATGTGGTTTACCTTATGAAATGGCTACAGAATTATTTCAACCATTTATTATTAGGGAACTAATTAATCAAGGTTTAGCAAGTAATATGAAAGTTGCTAAAAATTTAATTCAGCAAAATGAACCATTAATTGATCCAGTTTTAGAAGAAGTTTTAGCTAACCATCCTATATTTTTAAATCGGGCACCAACTTTACACAGATTAGGAATTCAAGCATTTGAACCAATCTTAGTGCAAGGTCGTGCTATTAAATTACACCCATTAGTTTGTTCCGCTTTCAATGCCGATTTTGATGGAGATCAAATGGCTGTACATATTCCTTTATCTGTCGAAGCTCAAGCAGAATGTTACATGCTAATGTTAGCACCATATAATTTTTTATCTCCTGCGAATGGAGAACCAATTATTATGCCAAGTCAAGATATGGTTTTAGGTTGCTATTATTTAACAGTTAATAATATTAAGAATTTGTTAGGATCAAGCCATTATTTTGCAAACTTAGAAGATGTAATTTTGGCCTACAATCAGGAACAAATTGAATTGCATTCATCTATTTGGGTTCGATATAACAAAAAATTACACCAGCCATCAAATATGAGTAAAAAAATTGTTTTAAATGACGGAACGTATATTGAGTTTTATGAGAATTTACAAATTCGTAAAGATAAAGCCGATAACGTGATAGTTAAATATTTGCAAACAACGACAGGACGTGTAATTTTTAATTATACAATTCAAAAAACGTTAAATCTATTATAACTAATATTTTAACATGAGAAATTGTGTTATCTAAAATGAATGACAGATAAAATTTTATGAAAGATTATACTTATCAAAATACTTTAGTTAGTAAAAAACAATTAAAACAAGTATTATCGTGGAGTTTTACAAAATATGGTTCGATCAAAGCTTGTTTTCTAGCCGACGAATTAAAATATCTAGGTTTCAAATATGCTACTCAAGCTGGTATATCGATAAGTATAGAAGATTTACGTGTTCCATATGTAAAAAGTTCCATGTTGCAAGATGCTAACCAAGAAATTTTAAATACAGAGAAAATTTGCCTAAAAGGGAAGATTACAGATGTAGAAAGATTTCAAAAGATTATTGATACTTGGAATATTACTAGTGAATTATTAAAAGATGAAGTTGTTTCCTATTTTAAAAAATATGACCCCTTAAATTCAGTATATATAATGGCCTTTTCGGGGGCTCGTGGTAATTTATCACAAGTACGTCAATTAGTTGGTATGCGAGGATTAATGTCAGATCCGAGTGGTGAGATTATGAATTTACCAATTAAGAAAAATTTTCGTGAAGGTTTGACAATTACTGATTATTTAATGTCTGGTTACGGTGCCCGAAAAGGTATTGTTGATACAGCCTTAAAAACGGCCAATTCAGGTTATTTAACAAGACGATTAATTGATGTTGCACAAGATATTATTATTAGAGAAAAAGATTGTTTAACTAATCATTCTTTTCTTTTCATCAATTTTAAAAATGAAAAACAAGCTACTCAATCATTTTATGAAAAAATACTAGGACGTTTATTAAATAAACCTGTTTATGATCCAAAAACAAATGAGTTAATTGCTGAAATTAATACTCAAATTACACCTAATTTAATTCGAACATTTAAGCAGCGAAATATTGAAAATTGTTACATACGATCGCCATTAACTTGTTCATTATATCGTTCTATTTGTCAAAAATGTTATGGTTGGGATTTAGCATGTGAAAATTTAGTGGATATGGGTGAAGCCGTTGGTATTATTGCAGGCCAATCAATTGGTGAACCTGGTACTCAATTAACAATGCGAACGTTTCATACAGGAGGTATTTTTACATCAGAAGCAAATCAACAGTTAATTAGTCCCGTTAATGGAACCGTTCAATTTTCAGAAGTTTTAAAAACATCCACTCTTAGAACTAATCGTGGTGAAAATGTATTAATAACTGAAAGTTCAGGATCTTTATCGATTATCCCCGAAGATAAGGAAAACACAGTTATACAACTGGAGTTACCACGAAATACCATTTTGTTTATTAATAATAATCAATTTGTAAAACAAGATATTATAATTGGTCAATTAGCTGGAAGTATTAAACAAACTCGTACTGAAACAAAACATATCTTAAGTGACTCGTCTGGTGAAATTTTTATGCCTAGACTAAAGAGTAAAATAAATTCTACAACGCAAAATAAACTATTATGGATTTTATCGGGTCAAGTATACCAAGCTCCTTTAAATTCATATTTAAATTTTTATCAAGATTATAAAATTAATAAAAATAGCTTTATTTTCCGAAGTAAATTTGTTAATGAATACCCAGGTATTATTACAAAACTTTCTAGTAATGATAATTTATTTGAACAATTTATTGAAATTAAGAGTACTCTCAATGGATTTACAAATTCTAAGGTTCAAAAACTTTCAGGATCCAAAAATTCAAATGATTATTTGTTACATCTGACGAATAATTCTTATCTATTAAGTCTACAAAATAGAAATTTTGAACTTTATATGTGTGAAGGAATCCAAAATTCTTTTGCAACATTAATTACTAATCAATTCACATCCGCAATTGGAGGAACACCATATTTTAATAGAAAAGCAAATAGGAAAAAAGCTGCCTATCTAAATGATAGTGTCTATTTTTTAACAGATATGGGAAAGCGAGAATATCGAACAATTGTTTGGTTACCCGAAGAAACTCATACATTAAATTGTGATAATAGTTTATTATTAATTGAACCTGATAGTTTTATTTCTGAAAATTTTGAAATTATACCTAATGTTTATTCACAGACTTCAGGTGTTGTTAAGGTTATTGAAAAAAATAATATTATTCAAGAAATCTTTTTAAAACCAGGTGTAGTTTATACGGGTAATGATTTAAAAAATTTAGATAACCAAGTTTTCTATCCAGGTGAATTAATTTTAAACACTATAAAAATTGATCAACTTTCATTATGTGAAGTGATTAAAGTTGGTTTATATTCACAATTATTAATTCGTCCGTTGGAAATTTACGAAGTACCACTTCCAAAACCGGTAAATCAGATTTTAAGTTTAGAAGATGATTCAAATGCCTTTTTCTCATTTAATAATAATATTCATTATTTATATGATTCGGGTAAAAAAATAAAAAATGCTAATCAGTTAAATGTTGTAAAAAACACATTGAATTTTAAATTAAATGATTCATTCAAGAAAACTGAAAATATACATATAAGTATTCATTTAGACCAGAAAAAAGCTCGTCTAAACTTTACTTTATCAGAAAAAATATATTTAATAGATTATTTACCACCTCATTTAAAATATACAGATATTCAATCTTGTCTACTTGTTGAACCAAATCAATTTATAAATTCTCATACCATTTTAGGGTATTTAGAAATTGTAAGTCCAAAATCGTTAGAATTAGTAAAATTCAAATCAAAACAAAAACAAAGTAAACAAGTTTTTTTAATTTCAAATAACGATTGCACGGTTATACAAAAAGAGAAAATTCAAAATAAAACAACAAATGAATTTTTAATTGATGGTGTTAATATTAACCAAACTGGAAAAATTATTATACAAAATGAGAAATTCGTAACAATTCAAAAAGGTAGACCATACTTTTTCCCAAATTGTAAAAACGAAGATTTTGTTAACGATGTTGATTTAAAATATCGATTAGTTCCACAAAAAATGAAACTATTAAATTCGGTTTTGAATAATTACAAAAATATTCATATCAACTATTCAGACATTACAAATAAAACACTCCCATATTTCTCATACTCTGAATCTTGTAAGAAAATTGAGTTTCCAAGAATGTTATTGAAAAAACGAGGTAAGTATTATACATCAGGAATACCGATTTTTGTTAGAGAATTTTTAATTAAGAAAAAAAATACAGATGCAACAAAATTATCTAAGTTAAATAAACGCCCTTGGTACGGGTATTTAGATCATAAAGATAAAATTTATAAAACAAAACGCCGCGAAATTTTACCACATATTGAACGTGTTCGTTTAGATAATGTCTTTATGCTATTTTTAAAGAGTTCAGAATTAATTGATCATCCATTTAAAGCTGATTTGGATAATCGTCTAGAGTTAGCGTCTGTTGCTTTATTAGAACATCCATTCCGAACTATTGGAATTCACTCAATAACTGAAGATTATTTTGAACAAGAAGTAAATAGTGTTTTTTGTAAGAATGGGGAATTTGTAAAAGATGGTCAAACGATTGGTTTATTAAACTTTGAAAAAGAAATTACAGGAGACATTGTTCAAGGTTTACCACGAATTGAAGAATTATTGGAAGCTAGAAAAAAGAAACGAGTAAGCAAACATACACCAAAAAATCAAAAAAAAGGGTTATTAATTCGTAAAACAACCATTGATCCAAGTTTCGAATTCCGAAAAATGGGAACAACAATAAAAGATAGCGAAAAAATTAATCCACATAGTTTACTGAAAATTTATTTCTATTATTATGTGAAAGCTAAACAAATGATATGTCATAATAATTCTAAAATACTTTTATGTCGTTTAGCTGATAATTATGAAGCTAGCTATCGTAGTTTTAAAAAAATCCAAGCATTAATTTTAAACTCGGTACAGTCTGTTTATCAATCGCAAGGTGTAACAATTGCTGATAAACATTTAGAAGTTATCATTAAACAAATGACAACAAAAGTATTGATTACTCATGAAGGTGAAACACCATTGTTACCGCGTGAAGTAATTGATTTATATCATATTAAATATATTAATGAAGTCGTAAAGACTCAAAACAAACAAATAGCTTGTTATGTTCCATTAT